TATTTTATATTTCTTTTTATTTTTTCAAATTTCTAATTTTTTCTTATTTTATTAGATTATTAGATTTTCTTTTTTATATTATTATTATTTTAGTTTCGAATAGGATTCATATTTCGAATAGAATTCATATTAGAAATTAATATATATATATGGAGTAATTAAATAAAAAGAAATAATAGAATTAATAATTCTATTATAGAATTAAAAAATCTTTTAAGAATATTAAATAATATCAAATGGAATATATTTCTATAAAAGATTGCTCAAAAAAAAATATAATAATAATAATATCTCATTTTCGAATTTGAATTCGTTTGTTTTCTCGATTCTACTCTTTTTTTCAACACTAATATTGACAACAGTCTATCAAACAAATATAATCCGATCGATGAATAAATCGATCGATTTATTCACGTTACAGAGGTTTTTTTTTTACTTCAGCAAATGGTGAGTTCGTTAGATTTTCTGTGATACAAACATGAACTTTTTGATTCAAAGGTAAATATAAATAAAATAATAATAATAATAAATTACAAAAATAATGTATACCACTCTAGACAAGGGGGTGGTCCATTTTTTTGATTGTATCTACACATCCTTTTTTTTTTTTGGGGGGGGGTTGCTAACTCAATGGTAGAGTACTCGGCTTTTAAGTGCGACTCCATTTTTTACACATTTTTATGAAGCAATTGTTTCGTCCATACCCTCGGTAGGGTTTGTAAGACCACGACTGATCCAGAGAGGAATGAATGGAAAAAGCAGCATGTCGTATCAATGGCGAATTCGAAAAATATTTCATTCTTATTGGATCCGACCATAATTTTTGTTTGAATTCTTGGCTCGGAACAAAAAAAGATTCAGTTGGGTTTAATTAATAAAGGGATAGAGCTTGGCAACTCCAATTATAGGGAAACAAAAAGCAACGAGCTTTCATTTTTTCATTCGAATGATTACCCCATCTAATTGTACGTTAAAAATGGATTAGTGCTTGATGCGGGAAAAGCTTTTCCCATGAATGGATTATTTATTTTTGTTATGAGTCCTAACTATTAGCTATTCTCCATTATGGGGTGGCGAGAAATGTGTAGAAGAAAGAGTATATTGATAAATATTTTTTTTTTTCCAAAATCAAAAGAGCGATTGGGCTGATAAAATAAAGGATTTCTAACTAGCTTGTTATCCTAGAACAATTAGATGGAAAAAGCGAGTGGAGAGAGTCCGTTGATAGGTTTTCTTTTCTAGGTATCTATTCATATTCGTTCTAATTCGAATATATAATAGAATAAATACCCTGTTTTGACTGTATCGCACTATGTATCATTTGATAATCCAATCAATCTTTGATCCTTTGACAAAATCGAATTTTAAAAATGAAACAATATCAAATATATTTAGAACTAGATAGATCTCGCCAACGGAGCTTCCTATACCCACTTATTTTTCGGGAGTCTATTTATGGACTCGCCTATGGTCATGATTTAAATATAAATCGATCCATTTTTGTGGAAAATGTGGATTATGATAAGAAATCTAGTTTACTAATTGTAAAACGTTTAATTACTCGAATGTATCAACAGAATCATTTGATCCTTTTTGCTAATGATTCTAACAAAAATCCATTTTGGGGGTATAACAAGAATTTGTATTCTCAAATAATATCGGAGGGTTTTGCCGTCGTCGTGGAAATTCCATTTTCCCGACAATTAAGTTCTTCTTTAGAGAAGGCGGAAATCGTCAAATCTTTTCAAAATTTGCGATCAATTCATTCCATTTTTTCCTTTTTCGAGGATAAATTTACATATTTAAATTTTGTTTCAGATGTACGAATACCCTATCCTATCCATCTGGAAATCTTAGTTCAAACCCTTCGATACTGGGTGAAAGATCCCCCCTTCTTTCATTTATTAAGATTGTTTCTTTATGAGTATTGTAATTGGAATAGTCTTATTACTCAAAAAAAAGGGATTTCCACTTTTTCAAAAAGTAATCCAAGATTTTTCTTGTTCCTATATAATTTTTATGTATGTGAACACGAATCCATCTTCCTTTTTCTACGTAATAAATCCTCTCATTTACGATTAAACTCTTATAGCGTTCTTTTTGAGCGAATCTATTTCTATGCAAAAATCGAACATCTTGTGGAAGTCTTTTCTAATAATTTTTCGTCTACCTTATCCTTCTTCAAGAATCCTTTGATTCATTATGTTAGATATCAAGGAAAATCCATTCTGGCTTCAAAGAATGCCCCTCTTTCGATGAATAAATGGAAATACTATCTCATCTATTTCTGGCAATGTCATTTTGATGTTTGGTCTCAACCAGGAACGATCCATATAAACCAATTATTATCCGAGCATTCATTTAACTTTTTTTGGGGGGGTTATCTTTCAAATGTGCGGCTAAATTTTTCAGTGGTACGGAGTCAAATGCTAGAAAATTCATTTCTAATCGAAATTGTTATGAAAAAACTTGATACAATAGTTCCAATTATTCCTTTAAT